GCTAGTGTAGCTTAATTAAAGCATAACACTGAAAATGTTAAGATGGGCCCTAGAAAGCCTCGCAAGCACAAAGGCTTGGTCCTGACTTTACTATCAATTTTAACTGAATCTATACATGCAAGTATCCGCAACCCCGTGAGGATGCCCACAGTCTTCTAAAGAAGACTAGGAGCTGGTATCAGGCTCATTACAAATGCCCACGACACCTTGCTTAGCCACACCCCCAAGGGTATTCAGCAGTAACAAACATTAAGCTATAAGTGAAAACTTGACTTAATTACAGTTAATAGGGCCGGTAAAACTCGTGCCAGCCACCGCGGTTATACGAGAGACCCAAATTGATTAATAACGGCGTAAAGGGTGGTTAAAAATTACACTACTAGAGCAGAATTAACCCCTGACTGTTATACGTTACGGAGTAAAGAAGACCTAAAACGAAAGTAGCTCTAAAATTTTGAACCCACGAAAGCTAGGACACAAACTGGGATTAGATACCCCATTATGCCTAGCCATAAACCCCGATGATAATATACATTAAGCATCCGCCAGGGTACTACGAGCGTAAGCTTAAAACCCAAAGGACTTGGCGGTGCTTTAGACCCCCCTAGAGGAGCCTGTTCTATAACCGATAATCCCCGTTAAACCTCACCCTCTTTTGTTTAGTCCGCCTATATACCACCGTCGTCAGCTTACCCTTTGAAGGCCTACTAGTAAGCAAAATTGGTCTACCCCAAAACGTCAGGTCGAGGTGCAGTGTATGAGAGGGGAAGAAATGGGCTACATTTACTATATTAGTAAATAACGGATCAAGTACTGAAAAGTACTTTTGAAGGAGGATCTAGCAGTAAAGAGGGAATAGAGTGCCCCCTTGAAACTGGCCCTGAAGCGCGCACACACCGCCCGTCACTCTCCCCATAATATGCTATTAAATTTCCTAAAAATAAACTTATATACTTAGGGGAGGCAAGTCGTAACATGGTAAGCGTACCGGAAGGTGCTCTTGGACAAACCAGAGCGTAGCTAAGTAGTAAAGCATCTCCCTTACACCGAGAAGACGCCCATGCAAATCGGGCCGCCCTGAAGTCTAACAACTAGCAACAGATTAAAACTAATAATTAAGTATTCTTATATAATGAATAAGTTAATTAAATAAAACAAATCATTTTTTAGCCTTAGTATGGGAGACAGAAAAGGCTCTATTAGCTATAGAAAAAGTACCGCAAGGGAAAGTTGAAAGAGAGTTGAAAAGATAAGTGCCACCCAAAAAAGCAGAGATTAACCCTCGTACCTTTTGCATCATGATTTAGCAAGTGTACATTAAGCAAAAAGTCTTACAGTTTAATTACCCGAAACCAAGTGAGCTACTCCGAGACAACCTTATTTTAGGGTGTACCCGTCTCTGTCGCAAAAGAGTGGGATGAGCTCCGAGTAGAGGTGACATACCTATCGAACTTGGTTATAGCTGGTTACCTGAGAAATGGATAGTAGTTCAGCACTTCTTCTTCTTGAACCAACTTGTTTAACCTATTCAGGTCTAATAGAAGTTTAAGCAGTTAGTTTAAAGGGGTACAGCCCTTTAAACATAAAATACAATTTACCAAATGGATAAAGATCATAATATTAAAGGCGTAATACTCAAGTGGGCTTGAAAGCAGCCACCTTAAAATGAAAGCGTTAAAGCTCGTGTATCATTCTACTCCTATTATACCGAAAACCCCATCTTAATCCTTTTTAATTATCAGGTTATGTTATTATACTTAACAATAATTATGCTAAAATGAGTAATAAGGGGCAGACCCCCTCCTTGCACAAGTGTACGTCGGAACGAACCCGCACCGACCATTAACGACTTCAAACAGAGAAAAGCGAGTAAGTTGTAAGTAACTAGAAAAACCCCCGCATTTAAACGTTAAACCCACACTGGTGTGCACCAAGGAAAGATTTAAAGGAAGAGAAGGAACTCGGCAAACTCAAGCCTCGCCTGTTTACCAAAAACATCGCCTCTTGTAACTTACTAAATAAGAGGTCCCGCCTGCCCGGTGACTTAATGTTTAACGGCCGCGGTATTTTAACCGTGCAAAGGTAGCGTAATCACTTGTCTTTTAAATGAAGACCTGTATGAAAGGCATCACGAGGGCTTAGCTGTCTCCTCTCCCCAATCAATGAAATTGATCTCCCCGTGCAGAAGCTGGGATGATAACATAAGACGAGAAGACCCTATGGAGCTTTAAACATATCAGGTTTACGTCACTGACCCCTAAATAAAGGAGTAAACTAAATATACACCTAGAAAATGTTTTTGGTTGGGGCGACCACGGGAAAACAAATAACTCCCATGACGAAAAAGTATAACTTTTGAAGCTAAGACAATCAAGTCTAAGCCATAGAAATTCTAACAAATGATCCGGCCTGCCGATCAACGAAACGAGTTACCCTAGGGATAACAGCGCAATCCCCTTTAAGAGACCTTATCAGCAAGGGGGTTTACGACCTCGATGTTGGATCAGGACATCCTAATGGTGCAGCCGCTATTAAGGGTTCGTTTGTTCAACGATTAAAGTCCTACGTGATCTGAGTTCAGACCGGAGTAATCCAGGTCAGTTTCTATCTATGACAGACTTCTTCTAGTACGAAAGGACCGAAGAAGTAAGGCCCATGCTAAAAGTAAGCCTTAACCCCACCTGCTGAAGACAAATAAAGCAGGCAAGGGGTTAAAAATATGGTCCTAGATTAGGATTTATTAAGGTGGCAGAGCCCGGAGATGCAAAAGGTCTAAGCCCTTTCGACAGAGGTCCAACTCCTCTCCTTAATAATGCTATCAAGTCTCATAATTTACCTAATTAACCCCTTAGCGCTAATTGTACCTGTCCTGCTTGCAGTCGCATTCCTGACATTAATCGAACGTAAAGTTCTAGGTTACATGCAGTTACGCAAAGGCCCTAATATTGTAGGACCTTATGGCCTCCTTCAACCTATTGCTGATGGTGTTAAACTATTTATTAAAGAGCCTATTCAACCCCTTACTTCTAATAACATTTTATTCCTAGCAGCCCCTATACTGGCCCTAACACTCGCACTCGCCCTTTGAGCCCCCATGCCACTCCCCTACGCAACTGCAGACCTTAATTTAAGTATCCTCTTTATCCTTGCCCTATCAAGCCTTGCAGTCTACTGTATTTTAGGCTCTGGATGAGCATCTAATTCAAAATACGCATTAATAGGGGCCCTACGAGCCATTGCACAAACCATTTCTTATGAAGTAAGTCTAGGACTGATTATTCTTGGGGGGGTTGTTTTTACAGGAGCTTTCACACTTCAAATCTTTAGTACTGCTCAAGAAGCCATCTGACTAATAGTACCCGCTTGACCCTTAGCCATAATATGATATATTTCAACACTAGCAGAAACTAACCGAGCCCCTTTTGACCTCACAGAAGGAGAATCTGAACTTGTCTCAGGCTTTAACGTAGAATACGCTGGTGGCCCGTTTGCATTATTTTTTTTAGCAGAGTACGCCAATATCCTACTAATAAATACCTTATCTGCTGTTCTCTTTATAGGCGCCTCCCACCTTCCGGCCCTCCCTGAAATTACATCAATTAGCCTCATACTAAAAGCAGTCTTTCTTTCTGTTCTATTTCTATGAGTCCGAGCCTCTTATCCACGATTTCGATATGACCAACTTATACACCTCATCTGAAAAAATTTCCTTCCCTTAACACTAGCCTTTGTTATTTGACACCTGGCTATACCCATCACCTTTGCAGGTCTTCCCCCGTCAATAGCCTAGGAGCTGTGCCTGAATCTAAGGGCCACTTTGATAGAGTGTAAAATGGGGGTTAAAGTCCCCCCAACTCCCTAGAAAAAGGGGGCTTGAACCCCTCCTTAAGAGATCAAAACTCTTTGTGCTTCCTCTACACCATTTCCTAGTAAAATCAGCTAAAAAAGCTCTTGGGTCCATACCCCAAAAATGTGGGCTAACAATCCCTCTTTTACTAATGACCCCCTTTATTGCACCTGTCTTAGTTTTTAGCCTCTTAATAGGGACTATTATTACCATTACTAGCTCTAACTGACTCTTAGCATGGATAGGAATTGAAATTAATACCCTTGCGATTATCCCCCTCATAATTCGTAGCCATCACCCGCGAGCAGCCGAAGCCACTACTAAATACTTTATCATTCAAGCTGCTGCTGCTGCCATAATCCTATTTTCTGCCGTTATTAAAGCATGGACATCCGGAGAATGATCCATCAACCCATTTTCAGACCCCCTGTCAACCTCTCTACTTATCTTAGCACTGGCACTAAAAATAGGATTAGCCCCCCTACACTCATGACTACCTGATGTCCTGCAAGGCCTAGACTTTTCCACGGGTATAATTTTATCCACTTGACAAAAAATTGCACCTATGACCTTACTAATTCAAGCAGGTAAAACTGAAATCCCCCTACTAATGACCCTCGGAATTACCTCGGTTTTAGTGGGAGGCCTTGGAGGCTTAAATCAAGTTCAGACTCGTAAAATTATGGCTTACTCCTCTATTGCTCACCTAGGGTGAATAGCCACAGCTCTCCCCTTTGCCCCACATCTAACACTCATAGCACTAACCCTCTACATAATTACTACCTACTGCATATTTAATATCCTCCTTATGACTAACGGTAAAACAATTAATAACCTCGCTACCTCGTGAGCTAAAAATAATGCCATTCTTATCTCGACCCCTATTCTCCTCTTTTCCCTAGGAGGCTTACCACCAACCCTTGGTTTCGTACCAAAATGATTTATCCTGGCAGAATTAACAGCCCACAACATAACAGTTACTGCCCTAGTAGTAGCAATATCTTCCCTATTAAGCCTATACTTTTACATTCGACTATCTTATGCTTTAACTCTGACCAAAGCCCCTAATACTATCTTAGGTGTCCCCCTATGACGACTCCAACTGTCCTCACAAAACACCTTACTTACATCTTTCGTCATCCTTATTACTATCTTTCTCCCAGCAAGTCCCGCAACCCTTACTTTGTTTTTTTCTTAAGGAGTTTAAGTTAAAGCTAGACTGAGGGCCTTCAAAGCCCTAAGTGAAGGTTAAAATCCCTCAACTCCTGTAAGACTAACGAGACACTAACTCACATCTTCTGTATGCAAAACAGACACTTTAATTAAGCTATAGCCTCCCTAGATGAGAAGGCCTCGATCCTACAAAAACTTAGTTAACAGCTAAGTGCTCCAACCAGCGAGCATTCATCTACTTTCCCCGCCGTAGGGGGGGGAGGCGGGGAAAGTCCCGGCAGGCGTTAGCCTACTTCTCCAGATTTGCAATCTGGCGTGTAACACCCCAGAACTTGGCAAGAAGGGGACTGCAACCCCTGTGTGTGGATTTACAATCCACCGCTTACTCAGCCACCTTACCTGTGACAGTCACGCGCTGATTTTTTTCTACCAACCACAAAGATATTGGCACCCTTTACTTAATTTTTGGTGCTTGGGCCGGCATAGTCGGCACCGCCCTAAGTCTTCTTATTCGAGCAGAACTTAATCAACCGGGCGCTCTCCTGGGAGACGATCAAATTTATAATGTTATCGTCACCGCACACGCATTCGTAATGATTTTTTTTATAGTTATGCCCATCATAATTGGAGGGTTCGGAAATTGACTTATTCCCATAATAATCGGAGCCCCCGATATAGCTTTCCCTCGAATAAACAACATAAGTTTCTGACTTCTGCCCCCCTCCTTTCTTCTCCTTCTAGCCTCCTCAGGAGTAGAAGCGGGGGCAGGTACGGGATGAACTGTCTACCCCCCGTTATCAAGTAATCTTGCTCATGCAGGGGCTTCAGTAGACTTAACCATCTTCTCCCTACACCTAGCAGGGATCTCTTCTATTCTCGGGGCCATCAACTTTATCACAACAATTACAAACATGAAACCCCCCGCTCTAACTCAATACCAAACCCCCCTGTTCGTTTGAGCTGTGCTAATTACGGCCGTACTGCTACTTCTGTCCCTTCCCGTGCTTGCTGCAGGCATCACTATACTTCTCACAGACCGAAATTTAAATACTACTTTCTTCGATCCAGCGGGAGGAGGAGACCCCATTCTTTACCAACATCTTTTTTGATTCTTCGGCCACCCCGAAGTGTATATCCTCATCCTACCAGGATTTGGAATAATTTCACATATTGTAGCTTACTACGCCGGCAAAAAAGAACCATTCGGTTACATGGGCATAGTTTGAGCCATAATAGCTATCGGCCTACTAGGCTTTATCGTGTGGGCCCACCACATATTCACTGTAGGTATAGATGTCGACACACGAGCATATTTCACATCTGCCACAATAATTATTGCTATCCCCACGGGGGTTAAAGTGTTTAGCTGACTTGCGACACTTCATGGAGGAGCCATCAAATGAGAAACCCCCTTACTTTGGGCCCTCGGTTTTATCTTCTTGTTTACAGTGGGAGGCCTCACAGGAATTGTGTTAGCAAACTCCTCCTTAGACATTGTTCTTCATGACACATACTATGTGGTTGCACACTTTCATTATGTTCTATCCATAGGAGCCGTATTCGCAATTATAGGCGGGTTTGTGCACTGATTCCCCCTATTCTCAGGGTACACCCTTCATAACCTATGAACAAAAATTCATTTTGGTGTTATATTTGTAGGGGTTAATCTAACTTTTTTCCCACAACACTTCTTAGGCCTTGCCGGAATGCCTCGACGATACTCGGACTACCCAGATGCCTACACCCTCTGAAATACAGTTTCCTCTATCGGCTCCCTTGTATCTTTAGTAGCTGTCATTATATTTCTATTTATTCTTTGAGAAGCCTTTGCAGCAAAACGAGAAGTTCAATCAGTTGAACTAGCTTCTACAAATGTAGAATGACTATACGGCTGCCCTCCTCCCTACCACACTTTTGAAGAACCAGCTTTTGTGCAAGTCCAGTAAATTACGAGAAAGGAAGGAATTGAACCCCCATAAACTGGTTTCAAGCCAGTAACATAGCCACTCTGCCACTTTCTTTATAAGATGTTAATAAAACCATTATACTGCCTTGTCAAGACAGAATTGTGGGTTAAACCCCCGCACATCTTGACCCAATGGCCCATCCCTCACAACTAGGTTTCCAAGATGCAGCTTCTCCTGTAATAGAAGAGCTATTACATTTCCATGACCACACATTAATAATTGTTTTTCTAATTAGCACATTTGTCCTTTACATTATTGTGGCTATAGTAGTAACAAAATTAACTGATAAGTTTATCCTAGACTCCCAAGAAGTAGAAATTATCTGAACAGTCTTGCCAGCCGTCGTACTAATTCTTATTGCACTACCCTCCTTACGAATCCTCTACCTTATAGATGAAGTAAATGACCCTCATTTAACCATTAAAGCCGTAGGACACCAATGATATTGAAGCTATGAATACACAGACTACGACGAACTATGCTTCGACTCGTATATAACACCAACTCAAGATTTAACCCCTGGTCAATTCCGCCTGCTAGAAGTAGACCACCGAGTTGTCCTCCCTGTAGAATCGCCCATTCGCGTTCTTGTCTCTGCAGACGACGTACTCCACTCATGGGCAGTTCCATCTTTAGGCGTTAAAATGGATGCTGTGCCAGGACGCCTTAACCAAACAGCCTTAATAACAGCCCGCCCCGGAATCTTCTATGGCCAATGCTCAGAAATCTGTGGAGCTAACCATAGCTTTATACCAATTGTAGTAGAAGCTGTCCCTCTTGAACACTTCGAAAACTGATCTCTTCTAATACTAGACTAATTACACTAAGAAGCTAAAACAGGTTATAGCATTAGCCTTTTAAGCTAAAAGTTGGTAGCTCCTAATTACCCTTAGTGAAATGCCCCAATTAAATCCAGCACCCTGATTTATAATTTTAATCTTCTCATGATTAGTATTTTTAGCTTTCCTACCTACAAAAGTGATATCCCACACTTTCCCAAATAAGTTAGTGCCTGAAGACAAAAAAACAGTTACTAAAACCCCCTGAAATTGACCATGATAGCAAGCTTCTTCGACCAATTCGCCAGCCCCTCCTTTGCCGGAATTCCTTTAATTGCAATCGCATTAACAATCCCCTGGGTACTATTTCCCTCCACTTCCTCTAAATGACTAACTAATCGACTTGAGACTCTTCAAGGATGACTCCTTAATCGCTATACAAGTCAACTCTTACTCCCCCTTAATAAAGAAGCACACAAATGAGCTCTTTTATATGCGTCCCTTATTATCTTCCTCCTTGGCCTCAATATTATGGGCCTACTACCATATACTTTTACCCCTACTACACAACTATCCTTAAATATGGGACTTGCAGTCCCTTTTTGATTAGCTACCGTACTTATCGGGCTACATAACCGACCTACTCATGCCCTAGGTCACCTACTGCCTGAAGGCACCCCTACCCCACTAATTCCTATACTTATTATTATCGAAACAATTAGCTTGTTCATTCGACCCATTGCCTTAGGCGTCCGACTTACTGCAAACTTAACTGCCGGCCATCTACTGATTCAACTTATTGCTACAGCAACCTTTGTACTCCTCCCTATTATACCTGCAGTGTCACTTATGACAAGCGTAGTCTTAGTTCTACTAACTGTGCTAGAGGTTGCCGTAGCTATAATTCAAGCTTACGTATTTGTACTTCTTCTCAGTCTTTACCTACAAGAAAATGTTTAATGGCCCACCAAGCTCACGCATACCACATAGTAAACCCAAGCCCCTGACCTCTAACAGGAGCAATTGCAGCCCTTCTAATAACAGCAGGGCTAGCCATCTGATTCCACTTTCATGTAATAACTCTTATAAACCTCGGCTTAATTCTTTTACTTCTGACTATATACCAGTGATGACGAGACATCATTCGAGAAGGAACATTTCAAGGGCACCACACACCTCCAGTCCAAAAAGGACTTCGATGTGGCATAGCCCTGTTTATCACCTCCGAAGTTTTCTTTTTCCTTGGATTTTTTTGAGCATTCTATCATGCAAGCTTAGCCCCAACTCCTGATTTAGGAGGGTGCTGGCCCCCCACAGGAATCTGTCCTATTGACCCATTTGGAGTCCCCCTTCTTAATACAGCAGTTTTACTAGCCTCAGGGGCCACTATTACCTGATGCCACCACAGCATTATTGAGGGAGACCGAAAACCCGCAATTCAAGCCCTTGCCCTCACAATCTTATTGGGCACTTACTTTACCTTTCTACAAGGCATAGAGTATTACGAAGCCCCTTTTACAATTGCTGATGGCGTATATGGCTCTACATTTTTTGTCACCACAGGATTCCACGGGCTCCATGTAATTATTGGCTCCACATTTCTTGCAGTCTGCCTAATTCGCCTAATTCAATATCACTTCACATCTGAGCATCACTTTGGGCTGGAAGCAGCCGCATGATACTGACATTTTGTTGATGTAGTCTGACTTCTTTTATATGTTTCACTGTATTGATGAGGCTCATAACCTTTCTAGTATTCTTAGTATAAGTGACTTCCAATCATTCGGACTTGGTGAAACCCCAAGGAAAGGTAATGAATATTATTTTAGCTATACTGTTTATCTCCGCAGCCCTGGCAACGGTGTTAGCTCTAGTCTCTTTTTATTTACCCCAAATAACCCCTGACTCTGAAAAACTCTCACCTTATGAATGTGGTTTCGACCCCCTCGGGTCCGCCCGCCTCCCCTTCTCCCTTCGTTTTTTCCTAATCGCCATCCTATTCCTCTTGTTTGACTTAGAGATCGCACTTCTTCTTCCCCTCCCTTGAGCAGATCAACTCTCCTCCCCCTCTCTAACATTTACCTGAACAGCCTTAGTCCTTATTATGCTGACAGCTGGCTTAATCTACGAATGAGTACAAGGAGGCCTTGAATGAGCAGAATAGACTATTAGTTTAAGGTAAAACATTTGATTTCGGCTCAAAAAACCGTGGTTAAACTCCACAATAGTCTAATGACTTTAACAAATTTTTCATTCTTTTCTGCTTTTATACTAGGCTTAGCAGGGGTGTCCTTTAATCGCACCCACCTATTATCAGCTCTTCTTTGCTTAGAAGGCATAATACTCTCCCTTTATTTATCTTTTTCCTTATGAGCTCTAACACTAGAAGCCACTAACTTTTCATCTGCCCCCATGTTTCTTCTTACTTTTTCCGCTTGTGAAGCAAGCACAGGCTTAGCCTTGCTTGTAGCAACAGCCCGAACTCATGGCTCAGACCACCTAAAAGCCCTTAATCTCCTGCAATGCTAAAAATCCTAATCCCCACCATTATGATAGTACCCTCTATTTGAGTAACCCCTGGAAAATGACTATGGCCCTCTGCACTATACCAAAGTTTAGCCATCGCTGCTTTAAGCCTCCTATGACTAAAAAATGCATCCCAACCAGGATGAAACTTTATTAACTCCGCTATAGCAACAGATTCACTGTCAACACCCCTTTTAATTTTATCTTGCTGACTCTTGCCTTTAATAATTCTAGCCAGTCAAAACCACACCTCCAAAGACCCGCTAACTCACCAACGAATTTATATCACCCTTCTAATCTCCCTGCAATTTTTCCTCATCCTAGCTTTTAGTGCTACAGAACTTATCATATTCTATGTAATATTTGAGGCAACACTCCTTCCAACCCTGGCTATTATCACACGCTGGGGAAATCAAAAAGACCGCCTAAATGCAGGATCTTATTTTCTTTTCTACACCCTAGCCGGCTCTCTTCCGCTACTTATTGCGCTACTGTATCTCCAAAACTCAACAGGCACACTATCGCTAATTAGTCTACAATTAGCCCCCTCTTTAAACATCTTTTCTTACGCTAATAAATTATGATGACTAGCCTGTCTTCTTGCATTTTTAGTTAAAATACCCCTATATGGCGTCCATTTATGACTTCCTAAAGCCCACGTAGAAGCCCCTGTCGCAGGATCTATAGTGCTAGCTGCAGTTCTATTAAAGCTAGGGGGCTACGGCATAATACGAGTTCTCCCTCTACTCACCCCTCTAACCTCAAGTCTTAATTACGCCTTCATTATCCTAGCCCTATGAGGGGTGATTATAACTGCATCTATTTGCCTCCGGCAAACAGACCTTAAGTCACTTATTGCTTACTCGTCTGTAAGTCATATAGGCTTAGTAGCAGCAGGAATTCTTACTCAAACCCCTTGCGGTTATTCAGGGGCCATAGCATTAATGATTGCTCATGGTCTAACCTCCTCAGCTCTTTTCTGTCTTGCCAACACAAACTATGAACGACTGCATAGCCGAACTTTAGTCCTAGCACGAGGATTACAGACACTCCTACCCCTTATAGCTGCCTGGTGGTTTATTGCAACTCTGGCCAACCTCGCACTTCCTCCGCTGCCTAACTTAATAGGTGAATTCTTAATTATAGCTTCTCTTTTCAACTGATCCTCATGAACTCTTATCTTTACTGGACTTGGCACCCTTATCACCGCTGCTTACTCCCTTTACATGTTTCTAATAACACAACGAGGCGTGGTCCCAGGCCATATTGTATTCCCAGACCCAACTTTTACCCGAGAGCACCTTTTAATGGCACTCCACCTCTTACCCCTTCTCTTACTTATCCTGAACCCCAGCCTCATCCTTGCATAACCTCGTTAATATAGTTTAACTTAAAACTTTAGATTGTGATTCTAACAACAAGGGTTATAATCCCTTTATTGACCGAGAGAGGCCAAGCAGGCACCGGAGACTGCTAACTACCGTACCCCTGGTTGGACTCCAGGGCTCACTCGTGCTACTAAAGGATAATAGTTCATCCATTGGTCTTAGGAACCAAAAACTCTTGGCGCAAATCCAAGTAGTAGCTAAAATGCACTACATCTCGGAAATTATAGCATCATCCCTGCTAATCATAATAGCCATGCTTTGCGCCCCTCTTCTATGACAAGCCCCCCTAACTAACTTACTAGTTACATCCCACGCCTCAGTCGTAAAAACCACTGTAAAACTAGCATTTTTTGTGAGCCTACTCCCCCTCATGCTTTTCTTAAATACAGGCCTAGAAACCCTTACATTTACTTGACACTGAACAGAATTCTCTTACCTCTCTCTATTTTTAAGCTTTAAATTTGACCTTTATACAATTATCTTCACCCCCATCGCCTTGTATGTTACATGATCTATTATAGAGTTCACATCCTGATACATAGCATCCGACCCATTAATTAACCGCTTCTCCAACTTCTTACTAGTATTCTTAGTAGCAATACTTATTCTAGTAACAGCTAATAACATATTCCAGTTATTCATCGGCTGAGAAGGGGTCGGTATTATGTCTTTTTTACTCATCGGGTGATGACACGGACGAACAGACGCTAACACGGCAGCCCTACAAGCAGTCATTTATAATCGAGTCGGGGATATTGGTATCCTTCTAGCACTAATCTGATGCGCCCTAAAGTATAACTCCTGGGAAATAGATCAGATTTTTGTTGTAACTAAAAATACAGACACCTTAATTCCAGCCCTAGGTTTAATTCTAGCAGCAACAGGCAAGTCTGCCCAATTCGGCCTTCATCCCTGGTTACCTTCCGCTATGGAAGGGCCGACTCCAGTCTCTGCCCTACTGCATTCCAGTACAATAGTAGTGGCAGGTATCTTTTTACTTATCCGAATAAACCCGCTTATTTCTCAAAGCCCCCATGCCTTAACATTATGTCTTTGACTGGGAGCCTTAACAACCCTCTTCACAGCAACCTGCGCACTTACTCAAAATGACATCAAAAAAATTGTAGCCTTCTCGACATCAAGTCAACTCGGACTAATAATAGTCACTATTGGGCTAAATCAACCTCAACTTGCCTTTCTTCATATTTGTACCCACGCTTTCTTTAAGGCAATACTTTTTCTATGCTCTGGGTCTATTATCCACAGCCTTAATGATGAGCAAGACATTCGGAAAATAGGGGGCATATACTACCTCACCCCTTTTACCTCCTCCTGCATTAATTTAGGCAGCTTTGCTCTTGCGGGCTTCCCCTTCCTGGCAGGATTTTTCTCAAAAGATGCAATCATTGAAGCAATAAACACCTCATTCCTAAACACATTTGCGCTCATTCTAACACTAATTGCCACCTCCTTTACAGCCGCTTACAGCCTTCGCTTGATCTACATTGTCTCCCTAAATAGTACACGTATTGCCCCCCTCTCCCCTATTGACGAGACTCCCAAAGAAGTCATTAACCCCATTAAACGACTTGCCTGAGGAAGCATTTTAGCAGGACTAGTTATTACATCTAACATATTACCTTTAAAAACACCAGTTATAGTAATAACCCCACTAATAAAACTAGCCGCTATTATTGTAACAGTCCTTGGACTTCTTATTGCACTTCAACTCGCCACAAATACAAATCAGCAACTAGCCACTCACCCTAAGATAACAATTTATCGCTTTTCCAATATACTAGGATTTTTTCCACCCCTTGTACACCGCACCACCCCTAAAATTAACCTCGCCTTTGCCCACAAAATTGCCGCCCAAACTTTGGACCTTACCTGAACAGAGGCCCTCGGACCAAAAGGTCTTTCCCTACAAATATCCCAAATGGCTTCATATGTAAGTAACATCCAAAAAGGCCTACTTAAGTCTTACTTGGTCTTTTTTATGTTAGCTGTATTATGCACATCCATCTATCTTTATACTTAAACTGCACGTAACACCCCCCGCCCTACCCCCCGAGTTAATTCTAACACCACAAATAAAGTTAGCAACAAAACTCATGCACTAGTAATTAATAAAACCCCACCAGAAGAGTACATTAAGGCGACCCCTCCCATATCACCCCGAACTAACTCCCCAGTCACCCCCGCACCATGCCCTCCTCAACACATCGTAAAATCACCCCCTAACATAAAAAAGGCTCCAAACACTAAAATTACATAAACGCATGCGTTAATAAAAACCGACCGACTCATTCATGCTTCAGGATAAGGCTCTGCTGCCAAAGCAGCAGAATAGGCGAATACTACTAACATTCCCCCCAGATAAATAAGAAAAAGGACTAAAGCTAAAAAAGACCCTCCTTCTACTATTAACATGCCACAACCGGATCCCGCCACTAAAACCAGCCCTAAAGCAGCAAAGTAGGGGGAAGGATTAGATGCAACCAACACCAAACCTAAAATAATACTGATACAACAGGATATACTGATAATAATCATAATTCCCACCCGGACTCTAACCAGGACCTGTGGCTCGAAAAGCCACTGTTGTATTCAACTATAAGAACTTAATGGCAAGCCTACGCAAATCCCACCCCCTACTTAAAATTGCTAATAATGCAGTTGTTGATCTACCTGCCCCCTCCAATATCTCAGTTTGATGAAATTTTGGCTCCCTTCTAGGATTATGCCTAATCTCTCAATTAGCTACAGGAATTTTCCTAGCTATACACTACACCTCTGATATTGCTACTGCCTTCTCATCTGTCGCCCATATTTGCCGAGACGTAAACTACGGATGACTGATCCGAAACTTACATGCAAATGGTGCCTCTTTTTTCTTTATTTGCATTTACATGCATATCGGACGAGGACTCTATTATGGCTCTTACCTGTATAAAATGACATGAAATGTAGGTGTTGTCCTCCTCCTGCTTACTATGGCTACTGCCTTTGTAGGCTATGTATTACCCTGAGGACAAATATCCTTCTGAGGGGCCACTGTTATTACCAACCTATTATCTGCCATCCCTTATGTAGGAGGCTCAGTCGTCCAATGAATTTGAGGGGGCTTCTCCGTAGATAATGCCACACTCACCCGATTCTTTGCCTTTCACTTCCTTCTCCCTTTTATTATTGCCGCGGCAACCATAATCCACCTACTCTTTCTACATGAAACAGGCTCCAACAACCCGGCAGGCCTTAACTCAGATGCTGATAAAATTTCCTTTCACCCCTATTTCTCATATAAAGATCTTATTGGATTTGTGGTAATACTAGTTGCCCTCTCATCTCTTGCATTATTTGCACCAAATCTCTTAGGAGATCCGGATAACTTCACACCAGCAAATCCTTTAGTTACTCCGCCCCACATTAAACCAGAGTGATATTTTCTATTTGCCTATGCAATTCTTCGCTCCATCCCAAACAAACTTGGAGGCGTAATAGCCCTACTCTTCTCAATCCTTGTCCTACTGCTAGTCCCCCTCCTCCACACATCAAAACAACGAGGACTAACTTTCCGACCCCTCACACAATTCCTCTTCTGAACTCTTATTGCAGATGTTTTGATCCTTACATGAATTGGAGGCATGCCAGTTGAAGACCCCTTTATTATTATTGGTCAACTAGCTTCTGTGCTATACTTCGCCATCTTCTTAATCTTCATACCTCTTGCAGGCTATATAGAAAATAAAGCCTTAAACTGAACATGTGTGAGTAGCTCAGCTTAGAGCGCCGGTCTTGTAAGCCGGATGTCGGAGGTTAAAATCCTCCCTCCCACTCAGAACAGAAGGACTTTAACCTTCGCCGGCGACTCCCAAAGCCAAGATTCTCTTTAAACTATGTTCTGTATATACTTATATGTATTAACACCATTAATATATATTAACCATTTCATGGGGTACTTAAGGACATTATAATAATATTGACATTATTGGTTTTATACATAAAACCATCAACATCTTAATTAAGGTATACTAAAACCATCCCTATAAGAGACAATTAACTGAAATAGTACTAATCGAAACTTAAGATTTAACAGAGAATTCATCCGTCTAGATATACCAGGACTCAACTACTCTTCATAAAACCATTTTAATGTAGTAAGAGCCTACCATCAGTTGATTTCTTAATGCTAACGGTTATTGAAGGTGAGGGACAACTATTGTGGGGGTTTCACACAGTGAATTATTCCTGGCATTTGGTTCCTACTTCAGGGCCATAACCTGATATTATTCCTCGCACTTTCATCGACGCTGACATAAGTTAATGCCCGTAATCATACGACTCGTTACCCAACATGCCGGGCGTTATCGCCAGCGTGTAAGGGGTTCCTTTTTTTTTTCTCCTTTCACTTGACATTTCAGAGTGCACACGGTATTAGTTGTCAAGGTTGAACATTTCCTTGCGCGCAAGGAAATAGTATGAATAGCTTTATGATATCTATAGAAGAATTGCATAACTGATTTCAAGAGCATAATATTTATTTTTCAATCGAGACTTTACCTATATGCCCCCCCTCCCCCCGTTCGGTTTTTGCGCGTTTAATAGCACATGACAGCAGATGGTTGGTCTTCTGGCTCAGCTCCCTTTTTAACGGACATCAGTGCGTAACAGCGATTACTGCACCGATCCATCAACCCTGTCCTTTGCTCGGGAACAAGATGTTACTCCTGTCTACCCCCCGGAAACAGGAACACCCCTAGTGATGTTTCACCACATGTCATTTGTTACAATATTTAAATATTTACAAT